GTAAGAAGTGTTATTGAACGATTTCCTGCAATTCTTCCCAGTATGGAATGAGTAAAGAATCAAGCTACAAGTCTCGATCTATACAAAACGCACTGGGTTTTTGTGTTTCTTTCGGTTTCATTGATAGCAGAAGAGCCTTACTCTATAGGGGCGCTAGCGCTTTACTAATATCAAGTAAAGGGGCCAAAAACAAACGTAATAGGCTGCTACTCTAGGCTCGCTTCGCTTCTTCAAGTTCCGCCCCTTATTGAATTGAAAACTAAAGCGCTAATGCGCCTTATATTTTTTTTTTTGTAAAGCAACCTTTCGCGCTAGGCGCTCACGTTTTTTGTCTGGGTGGAAGCTGGCGGCAGGGCTTGCTTAACCGGATACACGGAATTGGGATCTCTTTCGCATGCAACTATTTCTATCGGGAAAGCCTCGCTTATTCAAAGGGCTGATTATTTTATTTAGAACCCCTTTGAATAAGTAAGTAAGCGTTGGTAGGAGCGGCGGGATGATGAGTATATAAATCAATAAAGACCCAAAAAAATAAATGGCAAGAGAAATTTGATATCGATGGAGGAAATAACGATGTGGAAAACAGGGCAGGGATTCTCTACAATGACCATCGTAGACCAATTGAAAGGGATGTAGCGCTGCTTGGTAGCGCCTTTGTTTTGGGTACAAAATGTCACGGGTCCCAATCCTGTCATTCCTACCTATGACTTCTCCTCTGGGCAGTAACGAGGGACCCATTGAATTCGATTCAAATTGGGGACATAAAAAATCTTTTTTTTTTGAGACTATATGCATGCGGATGTATTGGGGGTACAAAAAAAATCCTTTTCTTTACAGTCGTATCTACTGTGATAAGAAAGCGCTCTTAGTTCAGTTCGGTAGAACGTGGGTCTCCAAAACCCGATGTCGTAGGTTCAAATCCTACAGAGCGTGATTCCGGTCTGAAATAACTTCACTAACTTGAACAGCAACCTGAATTTTTCCTCCTGCGGATGGGGAAAAAAGAGAGGGTTCCAAACCTAAATAAACATCCGATGTTCTTCTTTTTAGGTTCTACTTTCTTTTAATATTTAAGAGTCCTTGCTAGGTCAAGAAAAAACCTTTGGATCTAATACAGCAATGCTTGCATCACCAATATTGATTGTTCCCATTATTTTTTTGTTTGTTCTCTTTCTTTCATCGAAGACTATATACTTAAAAACTTGTTATTGTACGACCAAAGGATTCGAACAAAAAAACCTTTTCTACAACCATGAAAGGGGGCCCTCGCGGTTCCATATAAAGATGTCTGCTTGCTAATTCGGGGATTGATTGAACGATGCGAACCAACGATGACCAAGATCCAAAGACCAGAGACTCCCTTACAAGCGGCTGGCATTCCTATCCTCTTTCTTCTCTGTCTCTCCATCGTTCTGATTCTTCCTATGGCGGTCTAAGTCTGTGAGTGAACTTCCATCCGTTCTAAATCCATCCGTCCGTTATTTAGCTCATAGTTCTGGTGGTCCTCTCTCCTTCAGACAAACCTCGGGACTAAAGTCATTTCAATCAAGGCTCCTGCTAGTGCATCCTCCCGGAGAAATGAATCGAAGGGCTCAATAGCGCCAGTGGCTCCATCTCTCCCTAGCCGATTTAATGTTATATTTAATTGAACCATCAGCAGTGGGAGATCTATAGTATGGCGTATTCACCAGGTAGGAAGGAAGGTCGGTAAACCACAGTAAAGAGACTGCCCTTACTTCGTAACCTTCGCATCTTTGTCCTATCGAATGCATTCTCAGCCTGCCGTCCCATGCTTCCATACTTCAATTATTATGAAAGGCGGAAATTCAAAAATGATTTTTGTGGCATGCATTCCAGCTCAGCTGCATGTATATAGTAGAGATCAACCAATGGTTTGAGTTCTTCCCAGGGGCCTAATTCATAGCTTTAGTATCAACAGCATGAATAAGGCACCAATCTTTAGGCACTTCTAAAAACTGGACAACTTCTTTACTTTTCTCATTAAACTTCCGATTGACCGATCTTCTTCATAGGCCTTTCAACTAGAGCTCATGAGTAGTGCAACTCATAGTATGGTGGATGGGTAGCTGTATTTGTCCTGTTGAGCTGCTGGTGAATGTAGCTGGTCCCTTCATCTGTCCGACTCGGAACTATTATAGGAGCTGCCGTGACTCCTTCTCCCATGTCGAGATTAGTGAAGGGTGGAAACACTGGGTCTCCCAATGGTTTTCCATCTTGAGATACCGGATCTTGCTGCTGCTACTTGTCCTCCAAAGATGAAGTCAAGAAGAGAAAGCCTCTCCCTAGTCATGAGCCTATTCTTTAACCAGCGATCTCTGTTTTGAGCTTGTTGTTCTTCAGCACGTACCCTCGGATCAGCCTTGTAGGCGGCGAGCTCTTGCCCGGACGTGGTAGCTAAGAAAGCCTCTTTTCGCCTACGTCGTTGTAGTTGATGGAGTTGCCTGTGCTAAAGAAGCCTGTCTTCACCGAGATTCTAAGAGATTCCTCACTTCTTTATTGACAGAAGGGAGCTTACTCCGAGAGAGACTGGAGATCTGGGGGAAGCATCAAATAGGTAAACTCCACTTTCTCAGCTAGCTGTTCTCGCTGCTCTGATCACTGTTGCTGACGTAAGATCTGACTCTTTGACGTCTTGCTGTGTCCTACGCTGTGCGAAGTTTGACCTCTTCCGGCGTTCCTTCCTTCGATTGTATCGCCGGTGATCATGCCTTTTCCAGCGATTCCTCGCCTATTGAGTCAGTGGAGCTGGTAGTTCTCTAATCAATAGCTTTCTTCCTAAAGTGAAAGGGAAGAAGGGTACCTACTAACTGGGCAAGTCGCCATCAACCGACGCACTTATAGCTATTCCGGTTAAAGAGTAGGGAGAAAGGCTCAAACAAAATCCTGAGCTTTTCCTTAGCGGGATGAACCCGTAAAGGCAGATAACGCTCCACAACACCACAAGAGGAAGGCTGTCCCCCAACACCTCTCTCCTCCTCTGCTCAGCCAAGGACCTAAAGCCGGCTAGAAAGCAGTAAGCTATTTAATTAAGTAGGCTCGAGATGGTTCTAAGTGCCTCTCTTAGTCTGAGGACATCTTATCCAAAGCCAAAGCCCAAACCTAATCGGACCGTCCTTGCCTTTCCTATCCTAAGACAAGGTAGCTGTAGCTCTCGTTCCCTAGCTGCTAAAAGTACGAAAAAAGCCACCATTCCTTAGCACAAGCGCTAAGCGATAATAATTCCTTCAGAAGGAACCTATAATCTTGAGAGAGATACCAAAAACGAAAGATTCGTAGCCCTAATACGGGGGTTGGGGGGTTCTTGTGGAGCAGTCTGCTCAAGGATGATTCTCAAAGATCTTTCTCAAACCTTCAGTTCATTCCCTTATAACTAACTATATACTATATAATTAGAATAGTTAGGCAAAGGAATGTACCAAAAAGAACTGCTTTGACGGGACCGTCAAGCGGGCTCGAATGCCTTCAACAGATGCACCTATCCGCCGTACAGATTCCATCTTCTGGTCAGAGCTTCCCTTACTTGGGAGTATTCTTAGGAGTATTGCCCTAGCTAAGAGCTAAGAAGAAGTAGTAGCGAATACAGAGGCAGAAAGAAGACCCTGTTACTGAGCTCCCCCTGAGCGCAAGCAGCTCCCTGACTTTCTGAGTTATTTCCCTCCGTTCCCTTCAAAGCCGGAATGGTAGCCTTTTTCGGGATCTTTGCTATCCCATTGGTCGATCTGTCTTTCAATACTTCCATCTCCAAGTTGAACCCATTCCTTCACTTATTCAGTGAAGCACTTCAAATTCCTCATTACCTAACCCTAAATAGGCTTATTTTCACCTCGATTTGGTTAAGGCCCGTATACGACCTCCTCTTCCCCTTCCACCAACTGCTACGCTTGCAGAGGACGCCATTGCCATTGCTAAGTCTTGGTTGCTTTTATTAGTCCGAAAGGAAAGAAAGGCGTAACGATCTGGGCACTGTAGCTGTAAAGGTTCAATAGAAATTCTAGCCGCTGGGCTTTCGCTTGATCTTCTTTCCGGATGTTTAAAGCTGGACTTTGGCGAGTCTTCTTATTTAGAGTCTTGGCCGTACTACTTGCCTGCTGGCTAATGGCTTTCCTTATTGGGATTTCTTTCCTATTGCTTGTCTTCCTGGTCAATCAAGCTTTCGACGAGTGACTCTTGGTTGCGGGGCCAGGGAAGGGACCAACTATCTACTTACCCGCGAAAGGGAAAGTAAGAGAGGAAGAATGCGCGACTGGCTATCGAGAAAAAAGACATTCTCCGCCCTTCTTTCTTCACTCTCGTTCTAGAAGGCATTCCGTCAAGCAGCATGGGATGAAGACGATTATGTGCAAGACAATTTTCGGCATAAGGCACTTCACTGCAAATAGCGTAGCGTATATAATATAAGAAAGGATGGAGAGTGTTAGTTAGTCTTTCTCTTTGCCATCCGATTCTATAAAGCCCATCTCTTGCAAGAGACGATTGGGGGGAAAGAAAAAAAAGAAGACTTCCTTGGAAGAGGATTCTCAACAGCAGATATAGCAGGGGATATCTTAACTATAGCAAAGAGAGGATTCGATGCTTTCTTCTCTTAGATGTGGCATTACCGGTCTTTGCAAGAAGGGCTTGGCGGAGTAAGGTTTAGGCTTTCCCTTGCCCATCTGGGGATGAATCCGCTCTTAGGACAACTAGGCTGTTTGAAGGTGCGTAGCGGAGTGAAGTCAAAGGACGTAAGATAGAGGAAGTACAGATAAACATCCTTTTGCCTTTAGTGCGTAGGCGTAAGAGAATTGACGGAAGCCAAGCAGCGTCAAGACAAGTCTGTTGATGACTTTCTCCATATACCGAGTAAGTTGATAAGATCATCAGTCGATTAGCCGCATCTGAGATGAGTAAGAAGTAATCCCTTTTCCTTCTTTCTGAGCTATCGATTGGAGGGGAATCACTAATGTCTCCCTCTTAGTTGTCCAGTCTACTTACTTCTCCACTTAACTTAACTCCGCTATCATAGCTTTTTATACATTCTCTTTCTGGCTGCTATCTTTCTAAGCAGGATGGGATCTTTAGGAAGAAGATTAGCCTGATTAAAGATAGCTAAGACCTCGGATAAAGAAAAAAAAGACGATTACCACGGGTCTCTTTAACAACCATTCCCAGATTGAATCGAAGATCGGGACCAATAGCATCTATGGTATTATCGAAAGAGGACAAAGGACGGCCAAGGACCAAGAACAGTCTCTTTCCTGTGCTATCAAGAACGAAAAGAAGGACGGGAAGGAGCAGGAATTGCGGGATGCTATAGAGATAGATGGCTATGAGACTAGTCCAAAGAGTCACTTTCTAAAGCTTCCTCTCCTCCTTTAGGCTATGGGCGGAGGTTTGGTAACTAAGAGGTCTTGGCTTCTTCCCCTGACACGCATACCACTGTCCTGTACACTAAGTCAAACTAGCTCTAAGACGAGTACGGGCCCTCATTCCATTCCTACCTCCCCCTATCTCTACTTCTGCTAACGACCGCTAGAATTGGGATATCGAGAAAGAGGGTAGACCGTAAAGGGTTCAACAAAGAAAAGCAAGAAAACGTAAGCCCAACCTATACAAGGGCTTACGTTTTTCAACTGCATCGTACCGTACTATGGAAGGGGTCCGTACCCCCTTTAGATAGATAGAGCCCCCGCGCTCCTAATGTAGAGCTAGAACTACTGCTACCGCGGAATCCGCGATCACACATGAGTACCTCGCCTTCCAAAAAGAGCGGCTACTAATTGGCACTAATGCTAATGGGGACCATCGATCAAGAAGGACTTCGGAGACTGCAATTGAATTGAGAAAAAAGAAATTGCGTATGAAATACGCCCAAAGACTCCCATGCCTTTCTTGGTTGGACCAACCGGATTTCCTCTGAGTCTTTCTGTTAGAGCAAGAAGCGGAACTACAAGTGAATCTTAATAAGTCATGATACTTTCCGTTTTGTCGAGCCCTGCTTTGGTCTCTGGTTTGATGGTTGCACGTGCAAAAAATCCGGTACATTCCGTTTTGTTTCCCATTCCAGTCTTTCGCGACACTTCAGGTTTACTTCTTTTGTTAGGTCTCGACTTCTTCGCAATGATCTTCCCAGTAGTTCATATAGGAGCTATAGCCGTTTCATTCCTATTCGTTGTTATGATGTTCCATATTCAAATAGCGGAGATTCACGAAGAAGTATTGCGCTATTTACCAGTGAGTGGTATTATTGGACTGATCCTTTGGTGGGAAATGTTCTTCATTTTAGATAATGAAACCATTCCATTACTACCAACCCAAAGAAATACGACCTCTCTGAGATATACGGTTTATGCCGGAAAGGTGCAAAGTTGGACTAATTTGGAAACATTGGGCAATTTACTTTATACCTACTATTTCGTCTGGTTTTTGGTTCCTAGTCTTATTTTATTAGTAGCCATGATTGGGGCTATAGTACTGACTATGCATAGGACTACAAAGGTGAAAAGACAGGATGTATTCCGACGAAATGCTATTGATTTTAGGAGGACTTTAATTAGGAGGACGACAGACCCACTCACGATCTACTAAAAGGGAAGTAGCTTGATTGGTTCGAATCCAATTCGTGAGATATGAAATGTTATTGATGTCGGCGAAAGGCTTTGTGGAGCCCGACAAAAAAGTAAAACTCCCCGCTTACTACAACCCCGATTCCTATTTTAAATCCCCGGAAAACGGATTTTGTTTCAAAAAAAGCAAGGGTTTACTAGTGAAAACACGTTTCACGCCAAAAAACACGGGAAAACACCCTTTTGTCAAAGAGTTCCCGTCTCCTCTCCCTCTCCCTATGGTCGAGTGAGTCCCTACCTTTGGTCGAGCTAGTTTAATCTTCCTCTTTAAAATTCCATTTTTATCTTTTTTAAGTGCCTCAGAAGCGAAGAAGCTACACTGAGATCAGGCGTTAAGAGGTATTTATATCCCCCCATAAATGCAATTTTCTATCGTGCTCAATAAAGCTCTCAGTCCGTTTTCGGAGACAGGGAGAAAGGCTTCTTTGGCTGTAGTAGGTTCTGAAAGAAAGGAGGGAGGAACAACCAACAAAGTAACCAACTCCTTCACTCACTCACTATGTAGCGCAAGGAAGTGTGCGAGCTTGCTAGGAGTGTAATGATTAGCAGCTTTCCCTTTAGGCTGTTAGATGCTAGAGACAGGAAGAAAGGAAGAACTTTCCTTCCGCTCATGCTCTTTTCGAGAGAGCGTTCACTTACTATAAGAGCAAGGAAGTTATGGAGCTAGGAGTTAAGTAATGTTAAAACAACAGGAACAGCAGGCAAAGAACAACCACTTCCACACCATTCATGCTCCCTCCCAGGAAGCGTTCACTCCTCTTATAGCGCAAGGAAGGTAAGGAGATAGGAGTATAACGACTAGCTCTTCTCTTTAAGCTGCTTTAAACGGTTAGAGGATGGGGGAGCACCCCCATACCACGTAGCTCCACATTAAGAAGACAGGAAGAGCTGCTTCCCCTCCGTTCGTGTTCCTTCCAAGGGGCCACTCGCTCTCTGTTAGCAATAGCTTCATGCAGTGATGCCAAGGACAACGAGAAAGCAAGGCACCGAAGGTGATGAGATATTTCATGGTTTTACCGCGCAACAGATAAGGACAAACTACTAGCAATTAAGGGTCATTTCGCTCATAAAACAACTCTTTTTTGCTTGTTTGTCCGACTATTGATAACGGAGTCAATAAGCTGCGCTCCCTAACTCCCTGGAACTCGCATCCCAACGCGCACCTTCGGTTACTTCGCTGCCTCACCTTCGGTGCCTTGTCGTCGTAAAGCGTTGCTTCTCTCCTCCACAGAGCGGGCAAGCAGACTCAAGGGCGGCTAAAGATACCATAGGGAAGAGTAGACAGAAAAAGTCCTTCTAACCGCAAGGAAGAGTCGCTGAGACAGAAGCCTCACCCCTCTCCCTACGGTCGAGCAAGTAAACTCCCTTTGGAGCCTCACCTTCAGGAAGGCATCGCAAGGAAAGAGTGACAAGAGGTTACGAAGTAAAAGAAAGGAATGTAGCTACTTACTAGAAAGGTTCTGAAAGGAAGGCACCAAAGGTTCTGAAAGAAAGGTGGTGCTCTTCACCTCGAGCTATACCATCTTAATGCCCTTTCGAATCAAAAAGTGACATGGTGAAGTGACACAGTCCTACGGGTGAAAGCACCATTGCTATGGAAAAACACGGTAAAATAGACTCTTTTCAACAGTTCCTGCCTCCCTTTCTTCCCCAGTCAATAAGGACACCTCTCCTTCCCCTTTTCTTTCAGAACCTTTAGGGGAAATGGAAAAAGAATGGCATAATTTCTTTGACTTCGTAACCTTTGGTGCCTCCTCTCTAGAGCTTTCATTCGAGCGCACCCTCATTCCAATCGCCTCGCTCTAACGAGTAAACTCCCTCTCCTGTTGGTCGAGCTACCCCGTTCCTCTCCTTAAAGAGCAAGTAACCTACCTTCGATGCCCTAGTGTTTCACTCTCGTCGTAAAGCTGCTTCACCTTCGGCACCTTCACAGGAACTCCCATTCTAACACAACCTAAACGGTTGCCTTACTCTAACGGTCGAGCAAGTAACTCCCCTTGGTGCTCTGCTTCTTCATGAATGCTTTTTACCTTCGCTTCTACCAGTTCCTATGAAAACCACGGGAAAACAGAGTGATTTGAATCAAGAGTACGTGGGTTTCTACCAATTTCTATTCTAAAGCACGGAAAACGCACTTCCTTCATAACCTTTGTTGTCTTGATCCTCAGTCAAAGAACACTCTCCTTCTTTCAGAACCGGCACGCTTTCATTACTTCGGTTCTTCACTCAAGGGAAAAGCAGCGGCAGGAAACTTACTTAAAGAAGTCTAAAGATAGGACCTAAAATTCTTTCAGAACCTTCTGCAAGAAGCAGCCATTGAGCTAAGAGCTTCAACCCCCCGGTACCACTCCACATCAAGGAAGTTTACTAGCTCGACCAAAGGTAGGGACTCACTCGACCATAGGGAGAGGGAGAGGGGGATTAAACTGGGTAGGCTTACTTAAATAAGAATAGTCAGTGGCTAGGGGCAGCAACCGCGATTACCAACCAGAGCGTAAAGGCCAAAAGCACCACCCTGACTACACGGAACTGGAATCAAGCTTTACGAGCTAGGGATGAGATCCAGATCCAAGTAAAGGGCGGACCTGACCTACTACCGACAAGACAAGCCCCATCATCAAACAGCCACCAAAGAACCATAAAACATCCATCTATCTAGCTTCGCATCCACTATAGTATACTATAGTATATGAGACTGCCCTTTAAGTTAAGAAAGTAGGACTGTACTTGATGTAGCTTCCAGTGCTCGAACTGGAGTGGTTCATGAAATGCATATTCTACTTTGAGAGTGCCAACATAAAAAAACTTGATATCCCCTGCTATTTGCTTCCCCGCAACATTTGACACTAAGCTGCTGCTTTCTTACAGAGCTTTCCAGGAGCGTGGGCAACCGGGGACCGGCCTTTGTAAAGGTACCTCAGGTTGTTCTGTCCAATTCGTTCCACTCTACCGAATAGCTGCATGAGACGGCGGATCTTATATCAAACAGCGGATGTTGTAACATCGGTTGTTAGAAGAAGTAAGCTAGGAACTCCTGGACCAATGCTTATCGATCAAAGCGATTCAACCAATTGACCAGACAGAAGGGCTAAGAGTACTTCCACTCCCGTGGCAGAAGTTACCACGTCTGTCTCCAAACCGGACTGGCAGCTGCAGCTGGTTTTGACGATGAGATGCATCATGTTTTTACCTCGATTTGACAGAAGGAATGCCGGGGCAGGTCACTCACCGCTTTAACAACAATAGTCATTTTGAAGCAAACGGAGGATTCGCGCCCTATCTCTGACTACTAAACACTAGCAAAGAGCTTCAGTCATATCGCTTCAACAATGCCTATTGAAGTTCAAAAGCCATCGCTACGGTACGGACTGAGCAAA